TACAAAATACTAATTTGAATCTAAAATTGAAATGATTAAAATGAAATCATAAGAAGGAATATGGAAGCTATCCACTGATTTCCATGGGATTGTAGTTCAATTGGTTAGAGCACCGCCCTGTCAAGGCGGAAGCTGCGGGTTCGAGCCCCGTCAGTCCCGGCGGATTCAATAAAAAAAAGACATAAACTTCCCTTTTTGTTTCGGGGCAAGAGGATCAAAATAGTTTCGTTTATCTTTTTGTTTTAGTTTTCTTTTTTCATCAAGCAAAAGAAAGGGGTATTTCCATTATTTTAACTAGCACCAATTTGATGGTAGAGAGACATATGTAAATTAGTATAATTATAATTATTGAGATTGAGAGCATCTCAACACTTCCAGAAAGAGATACTGTACGGGGTTTCTGCTTTTTGTCAATTAATCGCCCATTAACTCGTGTAGGAAAATGAAATAGGATAGCGTATAATATGTTTGCCAAGAGTACCTATATATACTATCAAGTCAAGGAATTGAAAATCGGTTGAATCCAACCAAGGAAAGAGGATAGTTAAAAAATAAAGAGAAAATTCGTCTTCCCTAATGAATATGCTCTTTTAAAATATTAGAGTCGATATTGAAGAAAAAACTCGTAAGAAAATTTAAACAGTTAATTTTTTGGAATATTTTCGTTTTTTTACTGGGACTCGTCTTTATCACATTCCCCTTTCTTTGTGTTCCAAAAAGATGATAGACCCTTAAAAATTTTTTTAAATTTCAAATTGAACTTCGTACTTGTTTTCTCTATTTGATTTCTATTGTTTATTTAAGGTTTTTTAGAAACTCTTTTTGTAAACAATCGAAGTAGAAAAGGTTTTTTATTATACTTCATCAGATGATTGTACAAGGAAAGTAAAGTACTAGGGTGTAGAAACGATAGCGGGGGAAAAAGAATCCTAAATAAATATTTTTTGATTGAATCAGGAATCGCATTATGTATTCGGTGTGGATAAAAGATCTTCCTATGTTATACTATTAAATTCTTGACGATGAATCGATTTTATAGCTCCCATATTGTTATTCATGATATTTCTTTCATTCGATATCATCTAAATCTAATTCATCTGAGTGAGTTTACAAGCGAAAGATTTCTCATCTCTATGGGATTAAATCCCGAGATATTCCAAAGAAAAAAATAAATAATAAACGATTAAATTATGGAAGTAAATATTCTTGCATTTATTGCTACTGCACTCTTCATTCTCATTCCTACTGCTTTTTTGCTTATAATTTACGTAAAAACGGTTAGTCAAAATAATTAATTTGAATAAAATTTGACTATAAATGAAAAAAAAAAAAGGATTTCAATTTATCGTTCTTAAATGAACGGAATGCATTAGACTCAGTAGTAGTAGTATCCTAAGGGGCCCGCTAGTATGGTAGAAAGATATCTCTTTCTACCATAACTAGCCGTTCATTATGGTTATTGTAATGTATAAAGATATAAGTGAAATATCTTAATATAAAGGAATCCACCCATATTTCTCTTTTTCTTTATAAATGTCAATATAAATTCAATATAATATGAAATGTATGTACATACTTTCTCAATTTCATTTGTTTGTTTGATCCATTTAATACAGATAATCCGAAGTTGATGGAAACTTCTTCAGATTTCGAAAAGGGGTTACCCCATGAATGGTTAACGGTGTAAACCCGGATATAAAAATAGAAAATGAGTCAATAAAATAAAACATAAATCCAATTTCGAAAAAAAAAATCTTAAAAAGAATTGCCGACCGGTCTATAAAACTAAAACAATTGATACAGGTTGATAGAGTTTGATTATTACCGCAATTAGGAGTATTTCTAGAGTCCACTTCTTCCCCACACTACGAGAGAGAGGGAAAATGTAAAAACTACCATTAACCCAGCCCATGCGAGACTTACTATATCCATGTGAATTCTGTCCCCTATTTCTATGAATATGAAGAAACTATTCCATTATTGTTCACTAATAATAGTGAACTCACTGGTGCAGAGTCAAAAAAAGGGAGAGGTATTTGGTCACCATTGATGAACTACATCCAAAAAATCCACTTATCTTATTATCTTATAATGAGTTATTCTTAATTATAGAATTTCTAGTAGAATCGACAAGATGTAAACACAAGTAAACGAACACTTTTCGAAGTCTCCAAGGAATCTGCCTCACATGTAGAAATAATAAGCCTTTTTCTTTCTTTTATCGTTTTTTATTTTTGGAAGTAAAACGAAAGGCAATTCTTCATCTAATCTACTAGTGATTGAATGTCTGTGCATTCCGAGACTTTGATGAGTCGGGATCAAAAGTATCTTTAAAAAACTATTAATTTAATTCCCTCTCTGGCTATGCAATCTAATTGAAGACTCAGACGGATTTCCCTCCACTACTTTAGGTTTTCCTTTAATCTGATAGGCAAAACTTTAGGTTCTATTCTCGAACCTCGAGAGTCAGGGGCTTAGAATAACGAAAAGAAAGTATCAAGAGTCTTTTCCTACGTTTGTTATAGTTATAACATAGGATTGCAAGTCTGTTGTTGAGGCGGCACCCGGATTTGAACTGGGGAAAAAGGATTTGCAGTCCCCCGCCTTACCACTCGGCCATGCCGCCAAAACGATAGAAACTAGATTCCAATTTTCTCTTTTTTTTTTCAACTCCGAAAAAAATATATAAATTTTCAGTCACAAAATATAGAATCCAGTACAAATCAGAACCATTAACTATTAACTGTAAATTCATGACCATTTTTGAATTCAAATCTACATTTTTTTATTTCTAATAATAAAAATAAAATCATTAGAAATAGATTTCTAACTAAATCTATATTGAGTTTTTTCAATTAAAACGAAATCTTCTTCAATTTCAATTATAACAGTAATGATGAGTATATGTAAACCCCAGAATCAGAACATACGTTACGTTATTTATAGAGCTATAGCTCTATAATGGGGTATTTTCTCTCTCTAGTGATGCTTTTGAGGAGTAATTCTCAATAAATTTTTGTATTTCAATTTTTCATTGAATACATTGAAGAGAAAGTTGAATTTTTGATCGAGCACAGCATGTGCTGTCCCAATATAGAACTGGACCACAATAAAAGAAGAAAAAGAGACTTAATATATATTATATATCTTTCTTTTTTATTTTAATAATAAACAAAATTAATAAATAAAAAAAAACACGCAAGTTTTCTTACCTACTTCAATTCAATGATATTCTGAATATTCTATTCAAAATAGGTACAAATAAATCTCTTTTCTGCAACTATTTTTTTGAACAATGAAATACAAATATATGAAAAAGGAAAGTGGTTGAAAAAAATAGTTTTTTATTTATTATATGTTTATCTGCTCGAACAGATCCAATCATGAATACATTTTTTTATGGTATGCAATGCAATTGGAATATGTAATATCATAGGTGAAAATGAAATTACTTTTTTTTCTAGTCTTTACAAAACTCCATAAGTTCCAGTGGTATTTCTCAATTCTGTTCCATTTGGATCTCTTTCTTAGAAAAAAATTCCAATTGAATATAGTCTCCGTTCATACGTATTTCATACATTCCATATATCTTGGAGTTGGATAAAATTTCATGTGATTCAGTAAACAGAATAGAAATTCCATTATTACTAGATCGAATTCTATGGATATGATTCGGTGAAGAATGAGAGATGGGATGGAATTTTTGCAATAAACGGATAAATGATAAATTCAAAAAAGATGCTCGGGGATGGAAAAGAGGGAACATCTACAATACCCGGATTTAATCAGATACAATTTGAAGGGTTTTATCGGTTTATTGATCAGGGTTTAATAGAAGAACTTTCTAAATTTCCAAAAATAGAAGATATAGATCATGAAATTGAATTTCAATTATTTGTGGAAACATATCAATTGGTAGAACCTCTGATAAAAGAACGAGATGCTGTCTATGAATCACTTACATATTCTTCTGAATTATATGTATCCGCGGGATTAATTTGGAAAACTAGTAGGAATATGCAAGAACAAAGAATTTTTATTGGAAACATTCCTTTAATGAATTCCCTTGGAACTTCTATAGTAAACGGAATATACAGAATTGTGATCAATCAAATATTACAAAGTCCTGGTATCTATTACCAGTCAGAATTGGATCATAACGGGATTTCGGTCTATACCGGCACCATAATATCAGATTGGGGAGGCAGGTTAGAATTAGAGATTGATAAAAAAGCAAGAATATGGGCTCGTGTGAGTAGGAAACAGAAAATATCTATTCTAGTTCTATCATCAGCTATGGGTTCGAATCTAAGAGAAATTCTAGAGAATGTTTGCTACCCTGAAATTTTCTTATCCTTCTTGAACGATAAGGAGAAAAAAAAAATTGGGTCAAAAGAAAATGCTATTTTGGAGTTTTATCAACAATTTTCTTGTGTAGGTGGGGATCCAATATTTTCTGAATCCTTATGTAAGGAATTACAAAAAAAATTCTTTCACCAAAGGTGTGAATTAGGAAGGATTGGTCGCCGAAATATTAACTGGAGACTGAATCTTAATATACCTCAGAACAATATATTTTTGTTACCACGAGATATATTAGCCGCTGCCGATCATTTGATTGGGATGAAATTTGGAATGGGTACACTTGATGATATGAATCATTTGAAAAATAAACGTATTCGCTCTGTCGCGGATCTTTTACAAGACCAGCTCGGGTTGGCTCTGGCTCGTTTAGAAAATGTAGTTAAGGGAACTATAGGCGGAGCAATTAGGCATAAATTGATACCTACTCCTCAGAATTTGGTAACTTCAACTCCGTTAACAACTACTTATGAATCCTTTTTCGGATTACACCCATTATCTCAAGTTTTGGATCGAACTAATCCATTGACACAAATCGTGCATGGGAGAAAGTTGAGTTATTTGGGCCCCGGCGGATTAACAGGGCGAACTGCTAATTTTCGGATACGAGATATCCATCCTAGTCACTATGGGCGTAT